TATACACCACATTTTGATTCCGCCAATTGAACACAATCAAGTCTAGATGATACAACGAAAAAAAGAAGATGGGTAGAAAAACTTATTAGATACCATTGACTCTGGTATCTAATAAGTTCTACCTACTATTGGATTTGAACCAATGACTCCCGCCGTATGAAAGCAATACTCTAACCACTGAGTTAAGTAGGTTATTTATCATCACAAAAAAAGGACCCATCGCCTCGGGGATTATAGGTGGAATATTATTTCTAAGCAATACCCATCTGCTAACAGTAAACGGATCAGAGAACTATCATGTGGGATCCTATCTTGACAAGAAATTATCTATATGTTAAGATATCTATGACAAGGGCTATAGCTCAGTTAGGTAGAGCACCTCGTTTACACGTGCGCCAATGCTTTTCAAGGGAGCCCATTATGCAATGATCTTATTGAGAAATCGATGTCTTACTCCATAGATTCGAGGGAACAAGAGAACAATAGCCTGACAAATATTTGGTTCGGTTCAATTTGAGTGCGAATTCAAGTGCCAAATCAAATAGAACCCGCCATTGATTTGCTAATTGATAAGGTAAATACCCAGTCCATTCAATGCCAGGCTTAATGAGTATAAGGGACTCAAAAGAACCTCTTTTCGTCCTATGAACTTTAAGGTGTATGAAGTCTCATATTTGACTCTTGCAGCGGAGCGATAGAGATTCCATTTAACTTAGGTTGATCTAGGCCGGAGGCAGACCTAAGTCAAGGTAACCCTTCTTTGAAACACTTTGGTATTGCTCCTAGATCAGAATACAAATGATGAATCACAGAGCACATGGAGCCATCTTATTATCTTCCTGTAAAGAAAAAATATGGTGGACTAACTGATCTTTACATCAATCAGTTGATGAAAGAGCCCAATGCAACAAAATGCATGTTGGGTCTTTGAAACAGTTCGAATCATTTCGATAATAATCAGTTTGATCTGTTTTACCGAGAAGGTCTACGGTTCGAGTCCGTATAGCCCTAACACATTCCGTTTTTTTATAGACATTTTAGTTTAGTATAGTTTTCATTTCCTCATTAATACTTGTTTATGGATTAACCGGTTCCTTTGTTCATAGAAATGAAAGCATTACCATATGCTCATGTGAATACATAGGGACAGGAAAATAAAAACAATAATTCATTCCAATGGATGAATTACATATGACTTTTTTCTTGTCCATGATCAAAGAATTACTGATATACTTTTGTTTTTGTTTTAGTATACCCAATCTCAGTCAATTTATGAAGTGAAAATCATGACAGGATCCTGTCTAAAAACTTCATCCCGACCCAACTAAATCGAATCCTAAGTTACACGGATCTAGTACCTATTCTTTTCTTGGACTTGTATTTGTGGAAGTCCCCCGACTTCGACTAATTGCTTTTTGGCCGAACAACAACCCAACTTGGTTGTTTCAAATATAATGCAGAGATAATGAATTGGTCCTTAATGTATCGACGTTCCTTCTTCTATATTCTATGAGTTGGGTTGGTTTGTGGATTTGGTCTCTCGAATTGTTCGAGAATGTGTGATTCTTTCTATTAGAAGTATCTTATGTAGATCATTTATGATTCCACAGATTCTATCACTCTGCGCTATCTTTCATTGTGTAGTGTAAGTTTGCTCCAAAACAAACTCCCTTTTTGTAGCGAAACCTAACCCATCGGTTGGTCTTACTAAGTTTTATTGCCGTAACAAGTATTTTTGTTCATCCCCAATCGCGGTCTTTCTTTAGTACTCGATTCTTTTTCTTTCTGAGAGGGTCCGAGGCGGGGGTATAGTACAGATTCTAAGTTTCCAATTTTTTGGTTTTGGTATAGAAAGATATGAGTTGTTATATGTAAAGGTTCCTAGCAACTCAACGGATTGAATCAAATCAATAAAGTAAGGAAAATAGAAATGAAATCTAGGACAAGGAAAGGGGATAAAATATAATCGTTCGATGTATTAGATTATGTTTACGTATTCCTATCGAATCAATAGAAGCAATGATTCTCCACCTGGATTTTAATGAAAAGAATACTTCGAGTAGAATATGCTAGAAATCCCTAGCCGTTTTACCCATATGACTACTGAAATTTTTTCGTTTTGATTTGAAAAAAAAAGTGAAATAATATAATTTCAATTATATTATATATAAAATGAACTATAAAAACATAGTTATACTAAATACGTACGATATTATACGTACGATATTAATAGTTATACTAATACGATTACGTGCGATTACGATATTATTAGTATTATTTATTAGTATTATACTATTTTTAGTATTTGTATTTAATTGCTTTTTTAGGGAGAAACCGAGACAAAGTAAGAGAGTTTGTGTAAGAGCATCCTATATCTACACCATATCTAAATGGAATCGAAATACAAAATAAATGTAAGTGGGGTTCCGTTGTATGAATCTTTAAACAAGACATGCCCCGTAGCAAACAAACTCTAAACTATAACTATGCAGTTTGATTT